TTCCTTCTCTTCGGGATCGAACATCAATTGCAATGATTCGATAGACGGCTCATTGGGATAGATATAGATGAACAATACCCCCCCTGGAACCGTATAGGAAGTTTTCTCCTCGTACGGCTCGAGAAAAAACGATTTAATTCGAAGTTTTGTCTATGTTATGTATCCAATTCTAATAAATTAAATAACAAATGGACCTATAAAATCAATTAGACTACGATTCCAGTCTTTTTCTTCCTGAAAAATGAAAAAGAAACCGCTCGTACTCATAACTCAAGTCGGATAACTCTCAAATAGCTCAAAGAAAAATCTTTAGTGAATTTCATTTATTGAGTAGTCTTTACTCCCTTTCGTTTATTTTATCCCGGTTAAAATATTTCAAATTCTATTTGGATTCTTTAGTAGGATTCAGTTATTGAGACTATCGAAAGAATTAACAACTAAAAGGGTGTTTCCTTGTTTTTAAACCCTTTATTCCTATTTTTAATCATTGGGTTTAGACATTACTTCGGTGTTTCTTAATCTTTTCAAAGTGGCAGCAACATACCCTTTTTATTTTATTGCTTTCTATCAAAGAATCCTATGGACGGTTGATTCTAGTATGATACACGTTGAATCAAAAATTGGGATCAATTTCCAAAAGTTTTGCTTTTGAATTGGAAACTTGCTCAAATTGGATCCTTTCGATTTTCCATATATTTACGAAGTTGTTCCAGTTGATTGGCATTAACCCTAGATCCTTGCCCCTGAGAAATTCATTAATACTTTCGGTTCGAGCTCCATCATGGACTATTTACAACCCGACAAAAAACGAAGGGTTCAAGTGTAACAGAACAAACAATGTCGAGCCAAGAGCACCTCATTTCTAGACAAATCGAAAATGGTGGATGTAAAAATCCACAACGGGTCGTGTCCTTCAAGTCGCACGTTGCTTTCTACCACATCGTTTCAAACGAAGTTTTACCATAACATTCCTCTAATTTGGAACCGGTATGGAATTGATTCAATTATGGAATCATGAATAGTCATCGGTTCAGCCGTCCATAGACATCACAATCTACACTTTTCTTCTATAATATGAATATATGATACATGAAACAAGATTTTTCTGAAAAAATCCTAGCAAGACAACATTTTTAACATAGTTAACAGACTAATAGAATATATATTAAAATATATAATAGAAAGAAATCCTTTTTTTTCATGAGATGTATAAAAAAATAATGTAAGTTAATATTTGAATTTTGATTTTCGTAATCTGATTAAAAGAATCAAAATCGAAAAAAATAGGTAAGGTTTATCCTATCTATCAGATAGACGGAACTGTTGTCGCCGTTTGTTGTTTGTTAGAAATGTTTTATATCTACTATACTATAGAATATGGGACTTGATCATTTGTTAATGAAATTCGAACAGACACAGATGTTTAAAGTAATATAGATTAACTGCTATCCACTCCCCCACTTCTTTTTTATATTATGATAGGGTTTATATGGGAATAATGGAGAAATGGATCCGTGCTGGGACGGAAGGATTCGAACCTCCGGATGGCGGGACCAAAACCCGTTGCCTTACCACTTGGCCACGCCCCATTTCCATTTCTAATCGACACTAAGAAAATATAATATTGTTATTGGTTGTTTGTCAACTCCAGCCCAAAAAAATATCTAGATAGATTCCATATCTATAGAATATAGATCTTCTATATCTATAGAATAATAGAATAGGCCGGTACTAGAATTTTGATACATATAGATACAGAATTCAACTTAATTTATTGATCATTACATAGAATTCAATTAAGATATTGTATGAAAGTATCATTTCTTCTATTCTCCTTTGAGAATTGGAGGATTTTTGGTTGGATGGATTCAAAGAAAAAGAAGGATTTTTTGTCTACCTTATTTACTTTCTTTCTTTTTCCTTATATCAAAAATGCAACCAAAATGCAATTATCTCCAAGAACAAAATGTCTGTTATGCTTAATATCCTTAGTTTGATCTGTATTAATTCGCCCCTTTATTCGAGTAGTTTTTTCTTCGGCAAATTGCCCGAAGCCTATGCTTTTTTGAATCCAATCGTAGATGTTATGCCAGTCATACCTCTGTTTTTTTTTCTCTTAGCTTTTGTTTGGCAGGCTGCTGTAAGTTTTCGATAAGATCCTGAATAATAATATTCATATCCTAGAAAATGCGTGATTTCCTCGAGAAAAAATTATAACAATTGACAAAATCAGATAAGTTTTAGAGTATGAACCCTCGATTCACACATTGAAATTCGTGGATAGTCGACATAAATCAGGCTTACCCCTATTTCCTCGTTTTTGAGCCTTTTCCAGCCATCCAGTCAAAGACCCTAACCCTATTTAGGGTCTCCCACAATATCTAAATTTGGATCTAAGCGCAAATAAAATTTTTGTTAATGAAAAACAAATAAATTAGTGACAATACATTTCTTGAAAAAACCTCATTTCTTGGTGTCAAAATAGGATATGTGGTAGAAA